CGATAATATCAGAATCTGATGAATCTGCCCAAGCAGGCTTACTAATGGGATGTCCTGAAAAGTTACAAAATTTCGCTTTAGCCAATGATCCAATCAAAGGAATAATTGGAACTATAGTATCAAACTTTTTAATAACAATATCTATAATAAATGACTTTTCTAACATTTGACTCCTTACTGCTGAAGGAGTTGGTCGTACACTTGAAAGATAACCCAGAAAATCGATAAAATGATTGGATAATTGGTTTATATGAATCCTATCCGGTTGAGACCAAAAGTAAAAATGACATTCCCATAAATTTACAAGGTAATATTTCCATTTCTTCATCAGAAGAGGGGTTCCTTTTGAAGACAAAATGGATTTTCCTTGAAATCTGAAATACTGTATGAAAGGATCCTTGAACAACCATAGGATAGTATGAAAATCATTACGAAAATCCACTAAAAAATGTTCTATTTTTCTATAAAAATGTGTTCGATCAAGAAAAGCTCTAGAAGACGTTGATCGTAAATGATAAGATTGTTTACGGAGAAAAACAAATATGGATTCCGATTCATATACATGAAAATTATATAGGAACAGGAAAAATCTTTGATTCTCTTTTGAAAAAAAGAGAATCATTTTCGTTTTTTGAGTAATAAGACTATTCCAATTATCATACTTGTAGAGAAAGAATCTCAATAAGTGCAAAAAGGGAGCATCTTGTATCCAAGAGCGAAGGGTTTGAACCAATAGTTCCAGATGGATAGGGTAGGGTATTAGTATATCTAATACATGATTTAAATGTAATAATTTATCCTCTAAAAAGGGAAATATGGAATGAATTGATCGTAAAGTAGTCATAGATTTGTCTATTTCTTGACTTTCTGGGGAAGATACTAATCGCAGTGAGAATGGAAGTTCCACAATGACTGCAACCCCCTCTGATATCAGTTGAGAATCCAAATTTTTATTATGCCCGAAAAAAAAATTTGGATTAGAATCATTCGTAAAAATAATCAAATGCTTCTGTTGATACATTCGAGTAATTAAACGTTTAACAATTATTAAACTATATTTTTTGTCATAACCTAAATTTTCCATAGGCTCATAAAGAATCGATTTATTTAACCCATGATCATGAGCAAGTGCATAAATGTATTCCTGAAAGAGAAGTGGGTATAGGAAGTCCCGTTCTCGCGATCTATCTATCTTTAAATAGCCTTGTAATTCCTCCATTTGAAATTCGATTTGAACCAAAACCGGGGATTTCTTGGGTCATCAAATGATACGATACATAGGTACGATACAGTCAAAACAAAGTATCAAGGTATCATAGTAAGAAAAGATACCTTGGAAATGATTAATCCATGGATTCTCTCTTTTTCCATCCGATTGGTTCTTGTTCGTTATAAGATACCGAAGATGTTTAGAAATCCTTTATTTTTGCAACCCGATCGCTCTTTTGACTTTAGAATTATATTTCTCAATATACTGTTTCTTTTACACATTCGTCTCCGCACAGGGATATAATTAATAGAATAGTTAGGATTCAAAAAAAAAGTGAAGAATCCACTTATTAAAGTGATTTCATAACCTTTGCCCGCCCCAGGTACTAATATATTTCTAACGTATAATTAGATCGGGTAATTGGTAATTATTCGAATTAAGAACCGAAGCTCGTTGCTCTTTTTGTTTCCCTATAATTGGAGCTTTTTGGCTCTATCCATTTATTCACTCGATCCAACCATAATTGATTTTTTGTACCGCTCTAAGAATTAAAACTCTAACAAACTAAACAAATATTTTCTACCGATCCCGTAAGGGTTAAGTACTCTATCTTAAAGTTATTTATTTATGATATGAGTTATTCATTTATACGACATGCTGTTTTTTCCATTCGTTCCCTCTCAGGATCAGTCGGGGTCTTACAAACTCTACCAACGGTATGGACGAATCCGTTCCTTCATCCAAATGTGTAAAAGATTTTAGCCGCACTTAAAAGCCGAGTACTCTACCGTTGAGTTAGCAACCCAAAAATAGAATTATGGTGTGTAGATACGATCGAAAAAAAAAAGAGAGATTGGATTGCACAACCCCATCAAAAACATTTTTTTATAGTAAATTATGAACATAAAAATGAACAGCTATAATGCTGAAAAATTCCCGGATAAGATAAATGAAATATATCCCAGAGAATTTAAGGAACCTATCGCTTACATGAAGTAAAGTAAAAAAAAACTTATAGGGCGTGGATAAATAGATCTATTTATCCACGATCAATTATATTTTTTCAATACACTATTGTCAATATGAACGTTGAGAAAAAAAAAAATAATATTATTATTATAAAATAATAAGAACTTGTGTTGGATTGGCATTTCATAGATAACCTACCTAGAGAATAAAAAAAGTGTAGATGTCGAAAAGAAAAAAATAATCACGAAGAAAACCTCGGGTTTATTCAATATCCATAAAGATACCATAAGAAAGCTCGGCCCCTTTTTTTAGTGGAGTCTC